TATTTATATTACTGTTATAATCCATTTTGGTCCAGGTCTCAATATCTATTTTTTGTCTTATAAAAAAATTGAGAATTGTCCAATCAAAATATTTTCTATCTGGATTTTTTTGCATATACATAATATCACCCTTTTCTAGATAATGATTGATAGGAATTTCCTCCAGGTTTTCAAAAAAATTTTGTTTATTATTGTTGTAATTAAAAGTAATTTTTTGGTTGGTTTTTAATTCTGATGGTGATCCATAAATAATATATGAGGACTTCTTTATTTCAGAATTAATAGATTTATATGATAAAAGATCATATATATAGTATTTTGTAAAATTATCTTTTTGGTTTGGTAATGGATATACTTTAAAATCCTTTTGTTTTTTGTGATAAAGTAATCGATCTTTTTCATACGAATTCCATTTTGTTAAATCTTTATTTTGAGTCATACCACCTTCATTTATTGTAGTTCGCCATTTTTTTGGTATTAATCCAGACCATCTAATCTGAGATAAATTGTATTGATAATGACCTCTTAACCAGCTTTTCCATTGATTCGTTTCAGAACTTGAAAGTTTAGTATGTCTTAATTCGGAATGAAATATTCCTTGTGTTAAAAAAGAATTTTTTATTGCAGTCTTAATAAAAAAAGGAGTTCCATGATACTCAAAAATAGATCTTAACTTATACAAATTAATAACTCGGGTTTGTGATAATTTGTAAAATACATATGCTTGTGATAAGGAGGATAAGTCAAAAAAAAGACGTGAATTCTTCTTACTATTTTTAATAGTGTAAAGTGCACTTTTTAGAGTCGAAATAAAATTAATTTCTTTTTTTTTTTTTTTTATTTCTTGGTTTGTTTTATTATTGTAAATGTATTTATCAAAACAAAAATTTTTTGATTCAAGAAGGAGTTGTGTAGGAATTCTGCCAATATGAATGATACATAGAAAGATATCGATGTATATTCTTTTAATGAAAATTTTTATAAACAAATATAATTTATAGATTAATCGAGTGCTTCTTTTTTTTATTTTTAAGATTTTAAAAAAATTTTTTGGTGATTTTTCTTTTCCATTAAAACTTGTTTTGTTAGGACTACTTCTTTTATTGGCGTTACTGTTTTTTTCTTTCATAAGACTCTTTGTTTTCTTTCTTATTGTGCTTGTTCTATCAGTCAGATTTTTAATTTTTTTATCTCTCAGTGAATAATTTGTATTATCTGTAAATTTAATTTTTCTAAACGAGTCGTGAATTATCTGATTCCTAATTATATAATCTTTTTTTTTGTTAGTTTCGCCGGATTCATACACCTTTCTCAATATAAATAATCGAGTTGGATGTACTTTTAAGAGTTCTTTTTTTATTTTTTTTATAAACACAAATAAAACGTTTTTGATAACCACCCCTTTTGGTTCTTTTGAATCTTGTAGAAAATATTTTGTTCTTTCTTTTAAAACTCTTAGAACTTTAAAATTATTGTTTTTCGTTTTTTGAATTTTTTTTTTAAGTTCTTTAAAAATAGGCTTAAAAAAGGAAGGTTTTGGGGGGACAGAACCAAAGGGAAGGGTAGTTTGTGCTCCCCAAGCCGTTAAAAAATAAGATTTTTGTTGTTCTTTCTTTAGATCTTTATAAGAAGAAAAAGAGGGCTTCAATTTGGATCTGTGCCAAGGTTTCAAATAGAAAGGAAATACTATTTTTATCTGAACACCATCTTTAAACCAATTTCTGGGAAGTTCGAGTTCTGATACTTGAACACCATTATAGGTACATATAATATGCTTTTCTCTATTCCACTCATCAAAGTCCTCAGCCCATTCGGGGGGTTGAGATAATAAAATACGCCCAATATTTTTAACTATTATCAATGAAGTTAATAAAATATATTTTCTAAAAATTGATTGAATTATTAAAATTAAACTTCTTGTTGCTTGTGGATATGGAACGAAATCCCAGGCTTCCGCGATTTTTATCCACGTTTTTTCTTTTATTTTGTTTTCTTGTTCTTCCTTTTGCCTTTTTTTTTGTTCCTTTTGTTCCTCTGTATAATCTTTAAATTCTGATCCTTTACCCATCCAATTTCTAAAAAAAAAATTCATCCGTTCAGGGATATTAAAAGAGAAAAAGGGGTATTTTTTTATTCTGTCCAAAAAAAGAGGGGAATGCGCATTTGCTTGAAACAATTTAGAAATAACAGTTTTACGCCTTTGAACACGCATAGAACCTTTGATGAATTCTCGACGAAAATCTGATTCTTCCGAATAGTCTCTAATAGACACCCAATTTTTGACACTTGCTTTTCGACTACGTTTAGTAGGCCTATAAATTATTACACGATCCCTTTTTCTTGAACGTATCTGATAATCCAATGGTAGGCCTTCATGAGCTGCGCCCGACAGGAATTCCAATTCGGTAATAAGTTTGTATGACCATCTAGGGACTTTTTTACTGATTTCTTTTATTACAAATTTTTGTTTTGTTTTTTGACCATTAGGGCTAGTTAGAAT